GATTCATATAAAAAAAATATGGATGAAAAATAAAATAGAATAGAAAAATATGGGACAAAAAATAAATCCACTTGGTTTCAGACTTGGTACAACTCAAAGTCATCATTCCTTTTGGTTCGCACAACCAAAAAATTATTCCGGGGGCCTACAGGAAGATGCAAAAATACGGAATTGTATCAAGAACTATGTACAAAAAAATAGGAAAATATCCTCAGGTTTCGAAGGAATTGCACGTATAACAATTAAAAAAAAAATCGATTTGATCCAAGTCATAATCTATATTGGATTCCCAAATTTATTAATAGAGGGGCAAACACGAGGAATCGAAGAATTACAGATGAATGTACAAAAGGAGTTTCATTCTGTAAACCGGAGACTCAACATTGCTATCACAAGAGTTGAAAAACCTTATGGACAACCTAATATTCTTGCAGAATATATAGCTTTACAATTAAAAAATAGAGTTTCGTTTCGAAAAGCAATGAAAAAAGCTATTGAATTAACTGAACAAACGGATACAAAAGGAATTCAAGTGCAAATAGCAGGCCGTATCGACGGAAAAGAAATTGCACGTGTTGAATGGATCAGAGAGGGTAGAGTTCCCCTACAAACAATTCGCGCTAAAATTGATCATTGTTCCTATACAATTCGAACTATTTATGGAGTATTAGGTATAAAAATTTGGATATTTGTAGACGAGGAATAATCAACCTTGTCTTCCCATTCTGTCCAGTGATAAAACAAAAAATGACAAACTCTTTCATTCTTTTTTCGTTAAAAATAAAAAAATGAACAATTCTAATTCTATAAGGTTAAATATAAATTCGATTGATCATTTGGTATAATTGCTATGCTTAGTGTGTGACTCGTTAGTTTTTTCTTTATAGTTTCAAGTTGGGATTAAAAAAAAAAACTGACCCCTGCTATAAACTTTGTAATTATATAAAATAAACTAATAACCAACTTATTGCTTCGTATTGTCGAGATCCCAAGAAACAGTCACTATATGAATGAGTGGATCTATCATATGGTTGTAGCAACTGAAATTCTTTCAACAAAAAATAGATCTGATTATGGGTTGTAAAGCAAAAAAAAAAAATAAAATAAAGGGATGTGGATAAATGGAAGGATGATAGAAAGAAAGAACAAAAATATCAATGATATATGATTCCAATATGTATGGTCTATGAATCACGTCATAAAAGGCAGTGTGATAAAGCATCAATACTGATAATCAATACTGATAAGATAATTATAAATATAAGAATTTTAAAATGAAATAATTTAAAATAGAATAAAATAATAAAGAGCCTTCAGGTTAATAAAAACTGAGGAAATTGACTTGGGAACAAATTTTGTTGGAAGCTCCATTGCAAAGTTCGGACCTAACCATTAATGGAGAAGCTATGGGAACGACAGAACCTGTGACTGCATAGGCTTCTATTGAAAACGAATCCTAATAATTCATTGGGTGGGATGGCGGAACGGACCAAGAAAAAATTGATTTATTCTGAGAGGTTATGAATTGAACCTTCGAATGAAACAGGAAAGAGTAAATATTCGCCCGCGAAACCTCTATTTATTGGATTACAATCTTTTGTCGTAATTCGATAGAGGTAAAAAAAAATAAGGAAAGGATTCGTTATGTTATAAAAATAAAAAAGAGAAACATTACATTATCTATAAAGATACATAAATGTACACACACGTCTAGCTGTATTGTATATCTTGTATCTACATCTTCCTTCTTATGTAAGAAATTAAATATCAATAAAAGCCATTACTTGGTGTATTATCTATTAATGTGTACCTATTAATGTGTATCTATTAATGTGTATCTATAATATTATTTTATTGAATTTGAATCCTTTCATTCGCGAGGAGCTGGATGAGAAGAAACTCTCATGTCCGGTTCTGCAGTAGAGATGGAATTAAGAAACAACCATCGACTATAACCCCAAAAGAACCAGATTTCGTAAACAGCATAGAGGAAGAATGAAAGGAATATCTTGTCGAGGCAATCATATTTGTTTCGGCAGATACGCTCTTCAGGCACTTGAACCTGCTTGGATTACAGCTAGACAAATAGAAGCAGGGCGAAGAGCAATGACACGATATGTGCGTCGTGGTGGAAAAATATGGGTACGTATATTTCCCGACAAACCTGTTACAGTAAGACCCGCGGAAACACGTATGGGTTCGGGGAAGGGATCCCCTGAATATTGGGTATCCGTTGTTAAACGGGGTCGAATACTTTATGAAATGGGTGGAGTATCAGAAACTGTAGCTAGAGCAGCTATCTCAATAGCTGCGCGCAAAATGCCTATACGAACTCAATTTCTTATTTCAGGATAGAGATGTAGAACTAAAAAAAAAAGGGTATTGGGGATGAAAAAACAACCGCAGGTTTATTTATTTCTGGACGGACAATATTTCTTTTTTTTCTTTCATACTTTTGCATTGAAATAACAGATTGAAATAAAAATGATATGATTCAACCTCAGACCCTTTTGAATGTAGCGGATAACAGCGGAGCTCGAAAATTGATGTGTATTCGAATCATAGGAGCTGGTAATCACCGATATGCTCATATTGGTGATGTTATTGTTGCTGTAATCAAAGAAGCAGTTCCCAATATGCCTCTAGAAAGATCAGAAGTAATTAGAGCTGTAATTGTACGTACATGTAAAGAACTCAAACGTGAAAACGGTATGATAATACGATATGACGACAATGCTGCAGTTGTCATTGATCAAGAAGGAAATCCAAAAGGAACTCGAGTTTTTGGTGCGATCGCTCGAGAATTGAGACAGTTAAATTTTACTAAAATAGTTTCATTAGCTCCCGAAGTATTATAAATAGTAGTAGATGAGACTATGATATAGTATAGGGTATCTGAAATAGATCAAATAGATCAAATTAGTAGATTGTGTCTCACGTATATACTTTATAATAAAAATAATAAAAAGAAAAAAAAGGAAACATGTTGATTATATCAAAATTAGGAGGAACCTATAATTCTAGTTCGTCATGGGTAGGGACACTATTGCCGATCTAATAACTTCTATAAGAAATGCTGACACGGATAAAAAAGGAAGGGTTCGAATAGCATCTACAAATATCACCGAAAACATTAGTAAAATACTTCTACGAGAAGGTTTTATTGAAAACGTTCGGAAACATCAGGAGAGTAACAAATATTTCTTGGTTTCAACTCTGCGACATAGAAAAACCAGAAAAGGAATATATAAAACTAGAACCATTTTAAAGCGTATCAGCCGGCCCGGCTTACGAATTTATTCCAACTATCAACGAATTCCTAAGATTTTAGGTGGAATGGGAATTGTAATTCTTTCTACTTCTCGAGGTATAATAACAGATCGAGAAGCTCGACTAGAAAGAATTGGAGGAGAAATTTTGTGTTATATATGGTAATCTTCCACCTCTGGTATCCGAATTTGATCTCTAACTTCCTATTTGTAAAATAGAGAGGAAAAGTGAGTTATATAACTATTCCTCCATTAGTTGATACTTCAAGGAGGTTACCTGGAATGAAAGAACAAAAATTGATTCATGAGGGTTTAATTACTGAATCACTTCCCAACGGTATGTTCCGGGTCCGTTTAGATAATGAAGATCTAATTCTAGGATATGTTTCAGGGAGGATCCGCCGCAGTTTTATACGGATACTACCGGGAGATAGAGTAAAAATTGAAGTAAGTCGTTATGATTCAACCAGGGGACGTATAATTTATCGACTTCGCAACAAAGATTCGAATGATTAGGTTATTTTTTTAACCATGGGTATACAATTTGAAGTTCAAAAAAAATTCAAGAGACTTATTCTCTTCCAAGAAGTGGATTCAGAATTAAGGTAAGGAATAAAAAATATGAAAATAAGGGCTTCCGTTCGTAAAATTTGTGAAAAATGTCGACTGATTCGCAGGCGTGGACGAATTATAGTGATTTGTTCCAATCCGAAACATAAACAGAGACAAGGGTAATTCTTCTAAAAAAGAACTTTACTTTCAAAAAAAAAAAATATATATGTAAAAATAAGGTAAAGGATCTGTTTTAACATGAAATGGATATCTCCGTATCTTTTCTTTTTGTATATTTCTGACTCATAAATATGAGATGATAAAATATGACAAAAGCTATACCAAGAATTGGTTCACGTAGGAATGGGCGTATTGGTTCACGTAAGAATGGACGTAGAATACCAAAAGGCGTTATTCATGTTCAAGCGAGTTTCAACAATACCATTATAACTGTTACAGATGTACGAGGTCGGGTAGTTTCTTGGGCCTCCGCCGGTACTTCTGGATTCAAAGGCACAAGAAGAGGAACACCTTATGCTGCTCAAGCCACAGCGGTAAATGCTATTCGTACAGTGGTTGATCAGGGTATGCAACGAGCAGAAGTTATGATAAAGGGTCCTGGTCTCGGAAGAGATGCAGCATTACGAGCCATTCGTAGAAGTGGTATATTATTAAGCTTCGTACGTGATGTAACACCTATGCCACATAATGGATGTCGACCTCCTAAAAAAAGACGTGTGTAGAAATAAGAATTAAACCGATTTCAAGAGAAATAAATGATCAAATAATAATACTAGTACAGTATGGTTCGAGAGGAAGTAGCAGGATCCACTCGAACACTACAGTGGAAGTGTGTTGAATCAAGAGTAGACAGTAAGCGTCTTTATTATGGTCGTTTCATTCTGTCACCACTTATGAAAGGTCAAGCTGATACCATCGGTATTGCCATGCGAAGGGCCTTACTTGGAGAAATAGAAGGAACATGTATCACACGTGCAAAATCTAAGAAGGTGCCACATGAATATTCTACGATAGTAGGTATTGAGGAATCAGTACATGAAATCTTACAAAATTTGAAAGAAATTGTATTGAGAAGTAATCTCTATGGAGTTAGAGACGCGTCGATTTGCGTAAGGGGTCCTAGATACGTAACCGCTCAAGATATCATCTTACCACCTT